AAAATGCCCCCCGTAACCCAGCAGATAAAGTGCATTACATAGTCCGTTTTAGGGATTGGCGACTACCCATTCAGTGACTTTGGCACTGGACGTTCCCAAAATGGGTACTATCGGGTCGGGTGAATTCAATAATAGACGCCTGGTGGCATTCCAGCTTTCCTTCTCCTTTCAGGACCTATCCGAAAGAGAATCCAGTACTTCTCGGTCGGGAATATCTGAATAGGGCGAACCGCCTCGTGGATATCTTTGCTTCGAAACAAAAACAATTAGAATTAGGCTCGGTCAACTGGAATGTCTATTATCCATATAGGGGATCTTCCAATCGGGAAGATCCATCGACCTGAGACGAAGAGAAAGGTCTATCTATTTTATTTAGTTATTCAGTTAAACCAATGATTCGTTATTGGAGCAGATAGCAAAAACCATTTCATCCGACATGCGTATTTTTGATTTTCCAATGGATTTACATCTTTCATTAATGGAAATTTTTTGATGTAGTGAGTAATAGCTCTGGTTGTTCGCTGTTCAAGAATTCTTGTTTAGGCAGTTCATACCATCCATACATAGTGTTTTGATCTAAGATTTCAATTCTTCCATGTTTCAGCAGTAGCATATTCTTCCATGGAGCTAAGGTCCATGGAAGAAAGAGGTGTTTCCGCGACTCTACCGCCCAGTCAATTCCGTTCCACTTAATCCCTATTTCATGACCACATATCTTTCCGGCTAAGTAATGGGAAACCCTTCTCCTGTTACATGAATCCAATTTTCATTTCATCCGGGAAAAGCCATCTTTTTCTCAACAATGTCTTTGCCATTTGATCCAATAGCCTTCCGTTAGATAGGAACAGATTTGATAAATACTGATAACTCTCAGATGGAGTATTAGAACGGGAAAATCCAAATGAACTATTGGCTCTAAGCCATCTCTGGCGATGAATCAAGAATTCGAAGTGCTTTTCTTTCCTATTCTTGATAAACCAGCTTTGAGATAGAGATGTAATAGGATCTTGGGAAATAAAAACAATAAGCCCCTTTAACATCTCTTCATCTTCATCTGCAAAGAATTCTCGATGTAAAAACACAGAGACAGAGGGCTCATCTTGGAATAGGAAAAAGAGTGGATCCGGGGGGTCCCAAATGAATCGGCTTATTCGAAAAAAGCCTTGTTCTTTGGAAGATCTAGCTCGTGCCTGGTACTGCATGGTTCCACTCTGCAAGAACTCCGAATCCTTCTCTTGAAGCTCATCCTTCTCTTGAAGCTCATCCTTCTCTTGAAGCTCATCCTCCTCATCATCAATGAGCCCCCGCCCGGCCCAATAGGGAAATCCCAAATCATCGGGCCTTTCGATACAATCAAATAGAAAGCCCCAAGGGCGCCATATTCTAGGAGCCCAATCTATGTGATCGAAGAAATCCTCCTCTATTTCCCCTTCTTCAACCTCCGATTCGTATTTTTGATAGAGAAATCTCTGATCAACGATAGAACGAGATCCATTTTGTATCATATATAAGGGATTCCTTGGTTCGGGCCGAAGAAGGAATGTCACTCGATCATTATCAAACTGACTGTAATCTCTTTCTGTCCGCGAGTATACCATCAGAGCGCCTTCTATTTCTACTAGGCCATGAACTAGATCAGAATCATTCTCAACGAACCGATAAGAAGCGATCCTATTTTTTTCATCGGGTCCGGGTAGAGACCAAAGGTCTTGAGCGACCGATCCGGCAGAACAACTCAAAAGATAAAGAAGTATCGTTAATTTCTTCATGCTCGTTCCAAGTTCGAAGTACCATTTGTACAAATAAGGATCCCCTTCGTCACACAATTGCTTCTTTATATAGATAGATATAGGATCTATGAGGCAATTACCTAGAAGTACTTTTTGTGCAACAGCCCTTCCTATCTGATAGAAAAGGATCCCGTGATCCTGAACCGGTATTACATGGGCTCGCAAATCCCAAGTTTGTCTATGAAGAGCTAATCTAATTGTATTAGTGTCTAGAATTGATTTCTTCTGTGTAATACTAATTGATAGGGCCTCATTGGCAAGTGCTGCAAGATCTCGTGCATTGGGACCCATGGCTGTGGACCCGAATCGATTAGTATGGAACATTTTCTTTTCCAAGTGAAATCCCTTAGTATATGAAAGAGTGAAAAAGCGCTTTCGTTGTTGTGGAATAAGAAGCCTTCGTATCTTAATACATGTATTGAATCTATCCGGGGCTATTAGAGCGGGATCTACTTTTTGGGGAATATGAGTCGAAGCAATAACAAGAATATTTCTAGTAGAACATCTTTCACAATCCCTGGAGAGATAGTTCGCTAATAGACCGAGGGATAAGTCCTTCGACTCATTCATATCCAGATCATGAATGTCTGGAATCCATATTATGCAAGGAGACATTGCTTTTGCTAATTCGAATTGAAGGGTGATATAAAATCGGTCTATTTCCGGCAGCATATCCAAAGTTACCTCATCCTTCGCCTCGTTACTTAGAA